ATCAAACAAAGGCGGGGGATAACCTTATTTATGACAAATTTCAAAAAGGTAGGGAATAACCCTATGATAAAGAACTCAAGTTCAGGTAAAGAAGTAAAAGTTTTAGCTCAACATATATCTATGTCTGTTTTAAAAGCACGAAGAGTAATTGATCAGATTCGCGGGCGTTCCTATGAGGAAACACTTATGATACTGGAACTCATGCCTTATCGAGCATCTTATCCCATTCTCAAATTGGTTTATTCTGCAGCGGCAAATGCTAATCATAATATGGGTTTGAAGGAAGCTGATTCATTCATTAGTAAAGCCGAAGCCAATAGGAGTACTATTGTGAAAAAGTTAAGACCGCGGGCTCGAGGACGTAGTTATCTGATAAAAAAACCGACATGTCATATAACAATTGTATTAAAAGATAAATCTAAATCATTTTTAGATCAATCTAAGATTTAGATTCATATAAAATAAAAAAATATGGATGAAAAATAAAATAGAATAGAAAAATATGGGACAAAAAATAAATCCACTTGGTTTCAGACTTGGTACAACTCAAAGTCATCATTCCTTTTGGTTCGCACAACCAAAAAATTATTCCGGGGGCCTACAGGAAGATGCAAAAATACGGAATTGTATCAAGAACTATGTACAAAAAAATAGGAAAATATCCTCAGGTTTCGAAGGAATTGCACGTATAACAATTAAAAAAAAAATCGATTTGATCCAAGTCATAATCTATATTGGATTCCCAAATTTATTAATAGAGGGGCAAACACGAGGAATCGAAGAATTACAGATGAATGTACAAAAGGAGTTTAATTCTGTAAACCGGAGACTCAACATTGCTATCACAAGAGTTGAAAAACCTTATGGACAACCTAATATTCTTGCAGAATATATAGCTTTACAATTAAAAAATAGAGTTTCGTTTCGAAAAGCAATGAAAAAAGCTATTGAATTAACTGAACAAACGGATACAAAAGGAATTCAAGTGCAAATAGCAGGCCGTATCGACGGAAAAGAAATTGCACGTGTTGAATGGATCAGAGAGGGTAGAGTTCCCCTACAAACAATTCGCGCTAAAATTGATCATTGTTCCTATACAATTCGAACTATTTATGGAGTATTAGGTATAAAAATTTGGATATTTGTAGACGAGGAATAATCAACCTTGTCTTCCCATTCTGTCCAGTGATAAAACAAAAAATGACAAACTCTTTCATTCTTTTTTCGTTAAAAATAAAAAAATGAACAATTCTAATTCTATAAGGTTAAATAAAAATTCGATTGATCATTTGGTATAATTGCTATGCTTAGTGTGTGACTCGTTAGTTTTTTCTTTATAGTTTCAAGTTGGGATTCAAAAAAAAAAATAAACTGACCCCTGCTATAAACTTTGTAATTATATAAAATAAACTAATAACCAACTTATTGCTTCGTATTGTCGAGATCCCAAGAAACAGTCACTATATGAATGAGTGGATCTATCATATGGTTGTAGCAACTGAAATTCTTTCAACAAAAAATAGATCTGATTATGGGTTGTAAAGCAAAAAAAAATAAAGGGATGTGGATAAATGGAAGGATGATAGAAAGAAAGAACAAAAATATCAATGATATATGATTCCAATATGTATGGTCTATGAATCACGTCATAAAAGGCAGTGTGATAAAGCATCAATACTGATAATCAATACTGATAAGATAATTATAAATATAAGAATTTAAAAATGAAATAATTTTAAATAGAATAAAATAATAAAGAGCCTTCAGGTTAATAAAAACTGAGGAAATTGACTTGGGAACGAATTTTGTTAGAAGCTCCATTGCAAAGTTCGGACCTAACCATTAATGGAGAAGCTATGGGAACGACAGAACCTGTGACTGCATAGGCTTCTATTGAAAACGAATCCTAATAATTCATTGGGTGGGATGGCGGAACGGACCAAGAAAAAATTGATTTATTCTGAGAGGTTATGAATTGAACCTTCGAATGAAACAGGAAAGAGTAAATATTCGCCCGCGAAACCTCTATTTATTGGATTACAATCTTTATTCGATAGAGGTAAAAAAAAATAAGGAAAGAATTCGTTATGTTATAAAAATAAAAAATAGAAACATTACATTATCTATAAAGATACATAAATGTACACACACGTCTAGCTGTATTGTATATCTTGTATTTACATCTTCCTTCTTATGTAAGAAATTAAATATCAATAAAAGCCATTACTTGGTGTATTATCTATTAATGTGTACCTATTAATGTGTATCTATAATATTATTGAATTAGAATCCTTTCATTCGCGAGGAGCTGGATGAGAAGAAACTCTCATGTCCGGTTCTGCAGTAGAGATGGAATTAAGAAACAACCATCGACTATAACCCCAAAAGAACCAGATTTCGTAAACAGCATAGAGGAAGAATGAAAGGAATATCTTGTCGAGGCAATCATATTTGTTTCGGCAGATACGCTCTTCAGGCACTTGAACCTGCTTGGATTACAGCTAGACAAATAGAAGCAGGGCGAAGAGCAATGACACGATATGTGCGTCGTGGTGGAAAAATATGGGTACGTATATTTCCCGACAAACCTGTTACAGTAAGACCCGCGGAAACACGTATGGGTTCGGGGAAGGGATCCCCTGAATATTGGGTATCCGTTGTTAAACGGGGTCGAATACTTTATGAAATGGGTGGAGTATCAGAAACTGTAGCTAGAGCAGCTATTGAGATAGCTGCGCGCAAAATGCCTATACGAACTCAATTTCTTATTTCAGGATAGAGATGTAGAACTAAACAAAAAGGGGTATTGGGGATGAAAAAACAACCGCAGGTTTATTTATTTCTGGACGGACAATATTTCTTTTTTTTTCTTTCATACTTTTGCATTGAAATAACAGATTGAAATAAAAATGATATGATTCAACCTCAGACCCTTTTGAATGTAGCGGATAACAGCGGAGCTCGAAAATTGATGTGTATTCGAATCATAGGAGCTGGTAATCACCGATATGCTCATATTGGTGATGTTATTGTTGCTGTAATCAAAGAAGCAGTTCCCAATATGCCTCTAGAAAGATCAGAAGTAATTAGAGCTGTAATTGTACGTACATGTAAAGAACTCAAACGTGAAAACGGTATGATAATACGATATGACGACAATGCTGCAGTTGTCATTGATCAAGAAGGAAATCCAAAAGGAACTCGAGTTTTTGGTGCGATCGCTCGAGAATTGAGACAGTTAAATTTTACTAAAATAGTTTCATTAGCTCCCGAAGTATTATAAATAGTAGTAGATGAGACTATGATATAGTAGGGTATCTGAAATAGATCAAATAGATCAAATTAGTAGATTGTGTCTCACGTATATACTTTATAAAAAAAAAATAAAAAAAAAAGGAAACATGTTGATTATATCAAAATTTGGAGGAACCTATAATTCTAGTTCGTCATGGGTAGGGACACTATTGCCGATCTAATAACTTCTATAAGAAATGCTGACACGGATAAAAAAGGAAGGGTTCGAATAGCATCTACAAATATCACCGAAAACATTGTTAAAATACTTCTACGAGAAGGTTTTATTGAAAACGTTCGGAAACATCAGGAGAGTAACAAATATTTCTTGGTTTCAACTCTGCGACATAGAAAAACCAGAAAAGGAATATATAAAACTAGAACCATTTTAAAGCGTATCAGCCGGCCCGGCTTACGAATTTATTCCAACTATCAACGAATTCCTAAGATTTTAGGTGGAATGGGAATTGTAATTCTTTCTACTTCTCGAGGTATAATAACAGATCGAGAAGCTCGACTAGAAAGAATTGGAGGAGAAATTTTGTGTTATATATGGTAATCTTCCACCTCTGGTATCCGAATTTGATCTCTAACTTCCTATTTGTAAAATAGAGAGGAAAAGTGAGTTATATAACTCTTCCTCCATTAGTTGATACTTCAAGGAGGTTACCTGGAATGAAAGAACAAAAATTGATTCATGAGGGTTTAATTACTGAATCACTTCCCAACGGTATGTTCCGGGTCCGTTTAGATAATGAAGATCTAATTCTAGGATATGTTTCAGGGAGGATCCGCCGCAGTTTTATACGGATACTACCGGGAGATAGAGTAAAAATTGAAGTAAGTCGTTATGATTCAACCAGGGGACGTATAATTTATCGACTTCGCAACAAAGATTCGAACGATTAGGTTATTTTTTTAACCATGGGTATACAATTCGAAGTTAAAAAAAAAAATTCAAGAGACTTATTCTCTTCCAAGAAGTGGATTCAGAATTAAGGTAAGGAATAAAAAATATGAAAATAAGGGCTTCCGTTCGTAAAATTTGTGAAAAATGTCGACTGATTCGCAGGCGTGGACGAATTATAGTGATTTGTTCCAATCCGAAACATAAACAGAGACAAGGGTAATTCTTCTAAAAAAGAACTTTACTTTCCAAAATTCAAAAATAAAATATGTAAAAATAAGGTAAAGGATCCATTTTAACATGAAATGGATATCTCCGTATCTTTTCTTTTTGTATATTTCTGACTCATAAATATGAGATGATAAAATATGACAAAAGCTATACCAAGAATTGGTTCACGTAGGAATGGGCGTATTGGTTCACGTAAGAATGGACGTAGAATACCAAAAGGCGTTATTCATGTTCAAGCGAGTTTCAACAATACCATTATAACTGTTACAGATGTACGAGGTCGGGTAGTTTCTTGGGCCTCCGCCGGTACTTCTGGATTCAAAGGCACAAGAAGAGGAACACCTTATGCTGCTCAAGCCACAGCGATAAATGCTATTCGTACAGTGGTTGATCAGGGTATGCAACGAGCAGAAGTTATGATAAAGGGTCCTGGTCTCGGAAGAGATGCAGCATTACGAGCCATTCGTAGAAGTGGTATATTATTAAGCTTCGTACGTGATGTAACACCTATGCCACATAATGGATGTCGACCTCCTAAAAAAAGACGTGTGTAGAAATAAGAATTAAA